TCAACATCAACAGGCTAATCTAGACTGAAAGGAGAAGCGGAGAGAACTGGGCACTCTCTAATGTCAGGGAGTTTCAAGTTCAAGAAGCGGAGCTTTAGCGAGGCCTCGCCGATTGAGAAGAAAAAGACTGTTAAACAAACCTGCCTGGCCTTTATTCCAATCCCTTCTAGGGACCTTTCAAAGAAGTTTCAGTTAAAGATACAGTAAGCGTTGCAGTAAGCCAAGAAGTCAGTCCCAGTAGATAGAGTCAGGGAAGGGTATGGGTAAGGCAAGTGAAAACCATTGAGTCATTCCCCGCCTTGTATCTGTAAGCCATTGAGTCTAGCTCCTAGAGAACGGGTCAGAAGGAATAAGAAGTAAGAAGTAGTGTCAATCGGCGGCTTTCCCTCCGGCGTGAAAGACGAAGCGCAGAAATTCTTTGATTCGTTCGAGCGACGACCGCTAACGAAGAGCCGCTTTCATTTAGTAACCGGGGTAAATCACATTTAAGGCTTCTTACACGTATTGTATGTGCCGCTATTAAATAAAGAAGAAGCCTGTCTACTACGAGATTAGGATTAGGAAGAAAAACCTTGCTTTTGGCAGATTGCTTACTACTAGACTAGGTTGGATCTACTTCTCAGTCTCATCTATAGAGAATAGGAGAAGCATTCGAGTTCTCGCTTTTCTGCCCTAGCAATCTCGCGTGAGTGAAGAAATCGTAACCTATATATACTACCGATATCTCTCGTCAAACTTCAACGGGAATCGATTCTATGATTGACTTAGATTTAGATTCCCTGACCCGCTCTGAAAGAACTCTCCTTTTTGGATGGATGTATACTATAGGTTTCGACTTGGCAACTATCGGAAATCCGCTCCAGATTCTTCTCTCGAACAAGGGCAAGATATAGGTAGCCAAGATGTTTCTTGGCATTAATTCAATATCCTTACCTTGCTTGGCACAACAGCAAAGAGAACTACAACCCTTAAGACTGTAATTGGCTTGCTAGTCTTTTTCCTTGCGCTTGATAACTCTTCTTAAAAGGAGTCCGCAATTGGAGGAGGGGCGAATGGAAGTACTTCACACTGAACACTCGCTTACGAAATGAACTCTCAGGCTTCTAGGTCTTATAAAGCGCTTACACGCCAACTGACACTGGTCCTAAAGAGAAGAGAGAAAAAAAATTCAATCAAATTCCTAGACCTGGCAGAGACAACAATATAAGCCCTGGACGAGCTTGACTTGCGTCCTTAGGACTCCGTGTAAGCATAGTGTCAGTTTTTTAAATATAGTCAAGTGACATTCTTGTAATTATGTAGTTTTCCATGTATGGCTATTATTCCAGGGTAATCCTCTCCAGCCAGTGTTAGTAGTGCTATGAGGAATGAATCTTTATTGAATTTAGTAATAAGACTTTACCTTCCATGCTTCCTGGTCCCTTGGACATTCACATTCTCCTAACAGTACTAGGCTAATACCAGTAAACTAATAGATGTATTAGGACTCAAAAAAATACCATGGCTATCCTTAATAATGCAGATTGGGTAAGGAGGCAAATCTTCCCAGTTGGAGTTTCCGGTGAATATGGATAGTACTCATCTCTGACATCCAGTGAGGAGGAAGGATATTTATTATATAAGGCTAAGGGAGAGGTAGGACCATCCCTTCTTTCTATTAAAAGTCGGAAATTTCCCGGTGGCAGAGCCATTATTGAATCAGCGTGGTAAGTTGAGCCTTAGCACCATATCCGGAGAGGAGTCAAAATGTTCAAGCAGTGGTTCCAAAGCCGAGTGACGGCCGCCTTGCTTGACCTTGAGCCACAGAAGCTTTTGCGGCATTATCGCTCTTTTCAGGTCTAAAAGAATTAATTCTTGAAATAAGCCGATTACCTTCTAACTTTCCTCTTGATGATACAAATACCGGTGTTTTATAAAACTATCACTATCTTATGTAACTTAGGAAGGAAAAAAAGCATTTAGACGAAAACAAGCTTTTTAAAAAGTTAAATTGACTTGAAGCCAAAAAAGAAGACCTAGTTTTCATTATGAAGTGGGACAGGAAGCTCAACTACCTAGACCGACCTGCTAAAAGAATTCCATAAACACGAACTCAAAGCGAATTCTTTTATATGAGATCTTCTTTGCTTAGCATAGGCTACACAAGCTGCGGGTACACTGAAACCGAACCCAATCCTCTCATCTGAACTCTGCTCTGACACCTCACGAGACGGCTCTTGACCAATTCCTTTTGTATCGTACCTGGTCGAGCTCTACCTTGTACTTCCCGCCCTACTATCCATCTATTTCTTATAAACCTGATCCACATCCAACAGCAGCAGTCTCTGTCGGTCCTCTTTTCCGCGTTAGATCAGAGCAAGACCTGTTCATCCCTAACATTTCCTTATTTAGTCAGGCCCAGGGTTAACCACAGGAGCAACCTTGGTTTTGATTGACTCTCTAGCCCTACCTGAAACATTTACATTTCAAGTTCAATCTGAACCAATTAGTCCCTACTAAACGATTCCTCCCGGAATAAAAAAAAAGTACGCTTTCTCGTTCCACTTCTTTCTGAACTCAGACAAGATTTCACTCGAGTTCAAGCTTTCGTCACTTAGTCAGAAGGGATCACCTGGGCATGTCAAAGAACCGGCGCTACCAGACCTTGGTCGTCTCCGCTGGGCGGGGCTCACCGCAAACCTACTTCCTCTTGGATCCTTTCCCACTGCCCTTTTCTTTCCAATTTCTACTCAAGTGGCCTGGTTCTTATATATGTAATTCTTTGAGTCGTTTTGTGTCTACCGCCTCATCCTTAGCCTCTTCCTACCTAAATAAGGCCCCTCCCTAGTCCTTATTCTCTATTCCTTATAAAATGAAAGATTCATTCTTTAGCCAGATCAAGATCCTAACATGATTTAAGCCATAACTCTACTATGGAAGTACTTAGTAATCCGACTTACAATTCACTATCCGTCAGCCTTTCTCCATAGCTACCTTTGAAGGGAAAGCTGGCTAGACCAAGCCTAGTAATTAATTGAATAAGAAGGAAAAAGGCCACTCAGGTCTATATCTAGAAAGGAGGCTGGATTGGAAGATTGAGAGACCCGGGACAGTGCAGGTTTGCAGAGAGGCTAGAGCATTCCCTTCACTAAAAGAGAATAGTAGGTAAGATTCACTAGCTATAAGTTTACTGAGAAGGGTAGAGTTTGCAGTAATCGATGAGAGAATGGTAATGCTAAAGGTAGGAAGAAAGAAGGCTCATTCTATGCTGACCACTTACTATGGCTCTTCTCTCATTTGATTTTGGAATCTGATTGAAGCCAAGAAAGATTAGGCTGGCTATCGATTGGAGGAAGAAAGCATGCCTTTGTTGGTCACCACCATCGTTAACATCGGTACACTCCTAAATTAGGCCGACCTCCCTTCCATTCAACCAGAGCTGCGATGAGAACAGAGACTAAATTAGCTAAGCAATGCATCAACGGGAGGATTCTGAAAACATCTTCTCATATGACATTCTACTTTGAGCAAGTCACTTATGCCTCTTCCTTGATAGGAGAGGGAAAAGCATTAGGCCGGCCAGTACCAGAACGATGATGAATAAGTCTGAGGTGGGTAGGTAGGAATCCGAGGATGAAACTTCTGTTGATGAAAGCATTCATACCATCATCTCTATCCCTTGCTCATTCTAGGCCAAGCTCTTCCCTTCTTCAAGTACTTTGCCTTCGGCATCTCACTTGAATTGGAGAATGTATTAAGCATAGGATCATCCAGAGTCTGTAAAGTCTACCTCGCTTAGCTCAACCTTATCCATAGACGATCTCTATCTCTTCATTGCTATGGTACTCTTTGTAGTAGGTAACTTTCTATACCTGAGCCACTTTACTAACCCTTAGCTTGTGTTCGATACCTCACGCCTTCACTTAATCCAAAAGCTTGCTTCGTGTTCCAACTCAGCGATATGAATACCATCGTTAGCAAGAACTTCCCCTTCGCCTACAGGCCTTTCTTCACCTCTCCCTTTACTCTTACTTTGTATTCCTTGTTCCTTCCATCTAAGCTCAAAGCTAGCTTCATCGCTAACGTAAGGCCGAATTTCTTTCTATATATTATAGAATAAAGAGTTCACCTAACAGTTCTTGCTTGCTGAGTTGCTGAGATTAGTCCATATTGCTAGCCAACTCTACATCGCTTTAGCTCAACCTTTCCCTCTTCTTAGTCAAGCTTGGACGCCCAATCCTTTATGCTGGACTTTACATGCAATTGCTCTACTGGATGGGAGTAGGAAAGGCAGAAGTCTTGGAGAACTGCTTGTGAATGGAGGGTTTTATAGTCAGTTGACAAGGCTACTTTCGAGTGAGTAGGTTTATTAGTGACTCTCAGTCAATCATTACTAAGGCGCAGGGATTGCTCTTGGATTGATTGCACTTTATAGCTAAGCTAGACAATTCCAGATTGATTCTGATTTCATTGATAGAACCCTGCTAGTTCAATCCTCACTTTCCATTCCTAGGGTTATTGAATACTTTACTTGCTTGCTATTGCTAGTTCAATCGTCAGCTCTTGCTTAGTCATTGGACTATATCCATTGAGGGAAACTTTCTAAACACTACTGCATTTAGGAATTCATCCTTTCCTTCGCCCGATTCTCTCCCTCGTCCTAACGGTTCCTCATCTCTCATGTGGATTGGATTTGGCGACTGCTCTATCTATAGTTAGGGATGAGCTGACGACCATGCTACACCCGTGGGTCTGCTTTGAGAATGGCCTACTGAGCGCCTGCCTTGAGTATAATTCCCCGTCCGGTTGGAGAAACTACGACGTGTGTCTCGATCTTGACAACTGAATCACGACCGGACGCTATATTTAATCCGGGGTCTCGTTCATGCGGCGATGAAATTGGAAGACCAATGAAGAATCCCAACCCACCAGATTCGTTCTAGAACTTTCTATGCCCGGTTGGGCGAATCCACCGACTCACGTCGAATACGAACGCCTCTCTCGACAAACTAGCCCAGCCCACGTCTTTCTATCGGACTAGACCGATAGAAGTAGCTTGTTCCGTGATACAAAACCCCATACGCTGCCACCATGTGAGAGTCGGTGCGTAATGGATCTACGCCTGCCTTCGAAAGCTCCATTCCTGTTTACCAGGATCCTGGAACCATTCCTTGATTGATTGAAAATCACGAGTCGAATTTTTCTCTACCTATTCTACTATCAAGCTCTTGACACCGCCTAGCGCCCTCCTCCTCTTTTGTTCGCTTCGCTCTCCTCCCTCGGCCCGGCCCCAAAAGAAAAAGATTTCAGTCTGAACCTAAAGCCCTACTATGGGCTTGAAAGAGCTCACTAGATTGATCGCAAGCAAAAGAAACCAACCTTCAAACTCGCATTCGCATGTTGGTTGTTCTTCACTAAACATCGAGGTTTCAGGTGAAAGTGAAGGTTCGGATCGGACTCTAGTCTCGGCCTACGTCTCTTCAGGTCCGGTTTTCATTAAAGGGCTTCCTTCCTTGAAAGTACTTTTAGGATACCGCTTTAATAACGAAAATCGGACTGTATTTTTGTAGCTTCACTTTCGATAGGCCTACATCTCGCCTTCCACTACCGGAAGAAAAATGGATCTGCGACTCCCGGAACTTAGACGTACCGCTCACCGCAAAGAAGAGTTTATGTACTACCTATTTATCCATAAAGGCTTGAGCGCATCGCTTTCCAACTGTGCCTATTTATTGCTTGCTTGAAAGTCACCCTCGACTTCCAGCTGTCCCGCTAACCGAAACTGACTTTCACTAGCGCTTGACGGTGCGAAGTGAACTAAAACTCTCTCTACGGTCTGCGGCACCTGCCGTGGGCTCTAGTTACTACTGACCGCTAACCAAACGGAAAGAAGGAAATGAGTCTTTATCAACCTCCGCATAGACAGTAATAGTAGAGTAGGACTTCCTTGCGCTTAGAACGTGCCGGATAGCTCTAACGGGCGAAGCCATTGGATTGATTGGGCGACTTAGCCCAACAGGAATGTGGTCGTCTAGATCGTACCTGCGGAAAGATTAGGTGGACCCCTATACATTCATGGATTAGACCGAAACCAATCGAAGCGATCGAGCTACCCGCATTTGAGTTTAGCTTTATCAAGCAGGGGCTTAGCCGCTTCTTTCTATTATTTATTATATATATATATTTCTGGCAGCATTGGGAAAAAAAGAGACAAAACGTCGAATGTTTTTCCTATTTATGTATGTGGAAAGTCTATACTTAACACACCGACTCAATTGGAAGCTGAATCCTCACAGGGTTCGAAAGAAAGCTTCGAAACCCCTTTTACTACACCACACCTGCTACCCACTTTCTTTGTTATTGGTTCAATATAGCCTAAACATTCAGTTTCTTATTCTTACTCTGCTTCATCCTATGGCTGCTCTTTAATATGTTCTAAAACCGCCAACCCTTGTTGTTACTTATTCATCGGCGGAGGATAGAGCTTTTCTTTTTCTGCTTTCCTATGATATGGATTTGGTTGATTCTCCTGTGGTATCGACTGCCTTTGTTCGGCTGAGACTTCCGCGTCTGCGGATTCTCTAGTAGCTGCTCTAGCGTCTGCTTCGTCGGGTGCTGAATCGGATGCTTGCGCGAAACTCTTTGGAAAAGAAAATGCTTTGCCCAGGAATTCTAGGTTGAAAGCCCTCCCTGACCAAAACCAGGAACGAAAGTCTTGATCCTAGGCTTTGGAAAAGAGCCCGAGCCGAGTAAGGATACAACGCATCCGTATAAGCTGCTACAGCATCAGGCAGGGCAAGGGTACTTTCCAGACCTTAATCTACAAAAGATAGAACCTAAATAAGAAGCCAGGGAGGCCTTATGGTAGAAAAAAGGTATGCAGGGGTTCTGGGTCTATTATAACAAGAAGGGGGGAGAAAGGATTTTTGGACGTGTCTGTCCCACAGTCTGGTGAAATGTACGACCTCCAACTTAACCTAGCCCAAAAGAGTGTAAGCGAGGGATTAAAAACCTAGTTGATCACTTATAAAGTCAAGTAGAAAATCTTATTCTATTTTGATTCCCAACATGCAGAAGTACAAAACCAATTAACATAGAAACTAGAGTGAGTTGGATGGAACCTGATGATCTTCGAGGCCGAAGGGAGCTAGAGTGGAAGCTGGCGCGGGAACAGTAGGAGCTCCAGCTCGCTGAATAAGCCACCACAATATAGGAAAAAGAATAAGCAACAGGAGAAGGATGGTGCGGAGACCTGTTTAGAAGGTGAACCAGCAGAGTCAGATGCAACCGGGCATGAAGCAGCAAGTGCTGTAGATCTGGTATAACTTCTTCTCGGATATGTTTGGTTAAGTGAGGTGGCGCAACAAGCCGAACCACATGGGTCGAGTACAAAGCAACCAAATATCCGGACTTCGGAGTCGGAATCAGAATTCAAAAGAGGTTTTTGTTCGCTCCGCAGGCACGAACTAGTCGAGATGTATGTGGTGCCCTTTCTTTCACATTGGTGAGGTTGCTTGATTGTAGGGGCCGGGAAAGGGTCTGCCACCACTTACTCAGATTTTGTAATGTAGCTTCATCGTCTGTCTCGGGATCGGTAGTCTTCCCCCCATTCTGTAGTCTTAGCTTAAAGGATGTTGATGTTTCTTTTATTTAAGATACAACAAAATCTGTAAGTTAGTTACCAAAACTTTTTGTGTTGTAGACGGCGAAGAGTCAATAGAAATAGAATAGGAATCCCTAGAGCTAGAGAAGAGAGTTCCCGAAAGGAGAAGGGGAATTGACCAGTTCTGGAATTCAAAACTACAAAAATAACATCCTATTTTAGCGGCTACTTTTGAACCTTTCTTAAGCTCAGAGCAGAGTAGCTGGAAGTAAAGTAGAAGAATGAGTCTAGCGACCAGGAAGCATAGATAGCAAAGGCGGAGATGGTACTTTAACAGTCAAAGGAGGATCATATGCTTATAACATGCAATTTGAAATCACGTACTTACCCCGGGCTTGCCCCGAATCCACTAAAAAAATAGGTAATGTTGGCGAATCTTCTGATTCTCGAGTTTCAATTCGACAAGTACCAACAGGCCGAAAAAGACGAAAAAAAGGCCTTGCATACTCGATAAGTCAATAGCAACCACTCTTACTGATGATATTCTTGACTTTCCTTGTTAAGGTCCCGCGGTAAAGTAAACAAAAAAAAGCTATAAGTAGGCTCGCTATTGCGAGCTATACGAGCTGTTTGCCTTTATACGGCTTCGCCAGAAGCAAGATGAGGTCGCTCTCCTTCGCTCGTGTAGTACTCGCCCCTATCTCTAAAGGGGCTTATGCACTCCACTCGCTGTCTACTAAACGAGCGTTAGAGCGAGCGAAGCCTTCCATTTAGTGGCTTCCCCCCTTATCCCTCACCCTACTCTTTCATTTCCGCTTAAGCTTCCCCTGTTTGTGGGATTAATTGATTGGATACCCGAGAACCATAATCTTTACTAGGAACAGCTTCTACGACGATAGGCGTAAAGGCATGATTAGTTCCACAAATCTCACTGCACTGACCATAGTAAACCCCTTCCCGTTGTAGCGAAATAGATATCTGATTTAAACGACCAGGTACAGCATCACATTTGACACCTAAGGAAGGTACTGCCCAACTATGAGGTACATCAGCAGGTGTTACAATAATACGTAGATGAGTTTTGGCTGGTACAACCACTCTATTGTCCACTTCTAATAAACGTGATTGACCCAATTCTAGATCATCTTCTGGAATCGTATAACTGTCAAAAGTGAGTGACTGTTCATCGGAACTGTTATAGTCTGAATACTCATAAGTCCGATACCATTGATGTCCAATAGCTTTGATAGTCATGGCTGGATCTACTACTACCTCGTCCATTGAGTATAACAGAGCAAATGATGGTATAGCAATGAACATCGGGATGATACTAGGAAATATGGTCCGAAGAATCTCGATAGTAGTTCCATGAACAATCCTTTGCGGGATTGGATTTTTTTTATAGTGGAAATGCCATAAAGCGCGAACCAAGATCCGTGATACGAAAACCAAAATCAGAATGAGGAAGAAAAAGATATCGTGATGTAAGTCTATTATTCCTTGCATCATAGGTGTTGCTGCGTCTTGAAATCCTAATTGCCATGGTTCCGCTGCATCACAAGGAGCAATCTCGATGAATTTATTTAACCAGCTTGGCATGATTCTATATGAACAGTCAAAGTGATCCGCTTTACTTTCTTTTAGCAAAGCTATAAAAATGAAGAAGGACTTGTTCCGGTTGGTTGATCCGGAAAGACATGGGATTTTGTGGCGTAAGATTCTTTTCTTACGATATTTCTAGTTACCTTTCAAACATCCAATTGATAGAGGCAAGCTTGCTTGTTTATGTTATCCCATAAGACTTTTTTAAGTTTAAAGGGCGGTAATAGAATGTAGCTAGATAACTTATGCCACAGCATTTATGTGGGATTGAGTTCATGGAACACTAACTTAACCTTCAAGGTCTGATAGTGCTACAGTTAACACCAAGCCACAAAGAAGGCCCGGGTCATCCAGCTTATATGGAGTTGATTCATCTTCCAATGCCCGAAGAGAAGGTGGTAGTCTTGAAGAATGACCCGGAGATTTTCTTAAGTGATAGCACCTACTTAAGTAAGAGGGTCTTCGTGCACTTGAGCTTCTGTTCAAGGCGCAGAGGGGAAGACAGGACCTATACGCCTATCAAACCAATCCAGGTCTTCTGGTGTGAAGTGAAGGTTTTTTTTTATTCTTCACATCGAAGGCGAACCGTGTTCTAGGTGGCCATAAACAGCCTTGAGACCACTGCTAACCACGGGCATGAACAAAGGTCATCAAGAACTAGAAGGCCCCCAACTCATGCGCGAAGGATGTGAACGAGGAGCAAAGATCCCTTACCTCTATCTGTCTTGCTAGAGTAGAGGAATGGATAGAATAGCCTTACTTAAGGCCGCTTTCTCTCCTGCGGTATGTCTAGTAGTGGCATGAGTAGTTGACCCCTGCTTGTTAGCTAGTCAATTTATTTTCCCACTTTCCAGGATATTTATGGGCTATCTATCTTGCTTGCCAGTCTTTCCTTATGTCTTGTATGTCCGGTATAGTAGGGACACCCGTATAAGGAATAGAGTAGCTGCTTTCTTCTCTCTTGCCAGTCCTATCAGTCCGGGTAACTAGAGGAGTTGAGTTGCTGTTGTTCTCTTCATCTTTCTTGTAACACTGTTAATGGGGGCTCCCTATTATATGCACGGGATTCGGCAGTTGCCTCTTTGTTCTTTCTCCGGTTGTTAACGACTATAAGAGGAATATCTAACTAGAAAGCTAGTAGAAGGTGTAGCTAGCCAGTGTAGCTCTCTGGTCTTGCTTGTTGCTTGCTGCTGTTATCTGTTGTCTTAAGGCGTCAGCCATTCCAGCCCAAGGAATGGAGACAAGGACCCGTATCCGCTCTAACCTATCTGCGAGCCCAGTAGTAGTAGATGTTCTTAGTTGTGTTCTAACTCAGTTGTTCTATTAGTAGGAGTCGTTACTGTACTCTTAGTAGTTGGTAGTAGCTCTTCTATCTAGTAGCGGTTAGTAGTTTGCAGTAGTAGGAGGCCAGGCCCTTAATGAATAGTTCAATAGTGGGTATAACCTCTCTCTAACTCTATAAGAATGGAATCTAATCTATATCATGATATCTGCATCGATCAGAGGCTATTCCTTAACCTTCTTGAAAGGGAGTGAAGTGTCTTCCCCCGGAAGAAAAAAAGAAATGAGCATTAGCCCTTTCATAAGGAGTCCGTCGACCCAAAGTAGTGTGTGTTTTAAGCCAGGGCTTTCTTTCGTGGAGATAGTCGCACGTAATGACAGACATATTCTTAAAGGACTCTACCTTTGCTTCCTTATCCTTGCTAACTAGAAATGAACCTTCACGAGTTGAGTAAAAGCACCTAGCCTATCTCACTCCCCCTATGCAAAATAGCAGTTCGTCCAGCCGTCTTCTAGCTTCGACCAACCAAGAGGATTCCTTATATGAAGGAAGAAAGTCTCAGGAGTGATCCTGCACACTCCAACCATTCAGGTCTATGGCCATCGAGAGACCCCACGTTGACTTGCTTTGTCTTGCTTACCGGCTCGGAATTGAACTTCAAAAAAAGGGACTTACTCTAACGATGCATATCTTTAAGTAAGCAAACCAACAGGAGGAAAGATCACAGCTGGTCTAGGAGCCGAAAGAGCTAAACTTACTTAGTTGTAGAGGGCGACTGAAAAGGAGGCTCGACCCAGAGGGAGAGCGGTGGGCAGAGAGAGAAAGGAAGCGGTACAAGGGATGGTACTAATAATATTGTATAGGATTGCGCACTTGTACCTTACTCTTAGAGTCAAAAAAAATTCTATAATAACACGGAAGGACAGTTGCACCCATGGCAGGGGCAGATAGGCTACCGATGAGTTGTTCTGCTTTGAATCTACTAACGCCATAGGATGTCTTTCAAGAGAACCTTTGTGGAGACGGAGATAGAACTCCTGATGATGCGCACCCGATGGCTTAGTTATGCTATAATTGCTTGATAGCTCAGGGAATACATAAGGTCAATTGAAAGCCACCCAACAGATTAACCTGACTTCGAGGACCGAGTGCTTACCTTGCCTTATTCATTGTATGGCTCTTTTCCTTTAGCTGAGGCGCGAGCTAGCCTGTCTATAGTTTACCCCAACAGGGTATCAACTACTGATAATGGAAAGACTTGAGACTACTATTGCGCTAACGACTGGGCGAGTGAGGTCCCGAGTGAAGTCCAGAAATTAAATAACCATATACAATCTAGGGCTGCCCCCTAAATAGCTAACTAAGATAATAACAATCGATAGAGCGGCAAACGAGGCTACCCTCCGCTGCGGGAATAAATACCTGGCTAAGCGAATAGGGTTAAGAGGCAAGTTTGAAATGCGAACATGAAATGAAATGTGAAAAGGTTAGCTTTGCTTTCCCCAGTCTGCCAAGATAGAGGAAAGACGAATAAGAAACACTCAAATCTCTTTTTAAAATTTGTATTAAAATGATTATCTTTTGGAGCCTCTACCTATATATCGTGAAATAGTTTGATATAAAAAATTTAAATTTTGAGTCCATTCAAACATATGAGGATGTAATCGATTTGTTATTGAAAAAGAAGACATCCGCGCCTACCACCCATGATTCTTCTAGAATATAATATTGCCAGTAGTTTTACTAGGAGCTGCTATTATTGCTATATCATTCCTATTCATTCACAAGGGTTTAAGAACTACAAACAAGGGCTTGATTCCGTTACTTAAGTGAAACCGGATATGTAGGCAAGTACAATACTATACTTAGTTGTACCCCACAGGTGTATGCATGATATCTTAGTAAAGATGAAGTAAGCATGTTCCTTTTCTGGCAGCAAGGCCGGGCTCTCTCGGAAACCACAAGCAAGTAGGAATGAAATAGATCTCCGATTCTATCAAGAAATAAGGCTCCACCCGATTAGTATTGAGATTG